TCCCCATCACCCCACCCCCTTATAAATAACTAAATAAGACAACAACTTTCTAAATAACACAACAATAAGACAATAAGGGTTTTGTCTTTTTTTTGTTTACTTTTCTTTTTTTAATTATGCTATAGAAGAGGGGATCAAAAATCTTTAGGCAAAATCAATGGAACTATAAGTATAAAACCCTTTTTTTCTAATTTTATGAATCATTATTTTTATGAACCACTCTATATACCATATCCACCGCACTTTACCTCCAAAAGGGAAAAGCACTTTTTCCTATTTAAACAGACATTATATAGGAATAGGGTGACAATTTTAAGTAATCAAAAAAATCCTATATTTACTCTATTTGAAAGGGAAGATGGATAATCAATCAAAAAATCTATACCTTTAGAATTCTAATTTCGAAAGAATTTTTTGAAGCCGGGTACAATTACACAATAGAAATCGAAATTTTTTTCTCTGATATGTCCGGCCCAATATCTAATTGGTTTAATTTTAATAATTAATTTTAATAAAGAATAAAGGCGAATCCAAATAAAAAAAAAAAACTAACGATAAGGATTACGACAACACAAAAGTTATCCAAATTAAATAAATCCTTTTTGAATTGGTGGATCTTGCGCTGAAATTGTAATTCATAAAAACATAAAAATAAAAAATCCTATTTTGTTTTTTCCTCGATTGAAGTAAGACCTCTTTAAGTTATAACAAGTCGATTTTATGAAAACAGAAACTATGAAAACTTCTATTGTTAAGTTAAATAAAGCTGAAACCTTAAATAATTAAATAAGACGGCAAAGGGGGGCTTTTTCCATCTCTATTTCAACAAGTTTTTATTCATCAATTGGAATGCTTCCTAAAAAGGATTTCATTGAAATTGACTCTTTAAATCTCGACGATTGAGTAAAAATAGGTTATTATGATTTCGAGTAAGCCGCTATGGTGAAATCGGTAGACACGCTGCTCTTAGGAAGCAGTGCTAGAGCATCTCGGTTCGAGTCCGAGTGGCGGCATATCTTTTTATCTTTTTATCTTTTATAAAAAGATAAAAAGATATGCAAAAAGTCCTATAATGATAATGAATTTCACTTCTGATTTCCATTCCGTATACTTGAAAGACTCTCCCTTTTCATTTTTGATTTTGATTTATGATATTTTCAACATTAGAGCATATATTAACTCATATATCCTTTTCGGTCGTTTCGATTGGAATTACAATCCAGTTGATAACCTTATTAGTCGATGAAATCATAGGATTATATGATTCATTAGAAAAAGGGACGATTGCTACCTTTGTCTGTCTAACAGGATTATTAGTCACTCGTTGGATTTATTCGGGGCATTTCCCATTAAGTGATTTATATGAATCATTAATCTTTCTTTCATGGAGTTTCTCTATTATTCATAGGATTTTCTATTTTAAAAAACATAAAAATGATTTAAGCGCAATAACCGCGCCAAGCGCTATTTTTACCCAGAGTTTTGCTATTTCGGGGTTTTTAACCAAAATGCATCAATCCGGAATATTAGTACCTGCTCTACAAGCCCAGTGGTTAATGATGCACGTAAGTATGATGGTATTAGGTTATGCAGCTCTTTTATGTGGATCATTATTATCCACAGCTCGTCTAGTCATTACATTTCGAAAAATTATAAGGATTTTTGATAAAAGAAATAATTTATTAAATGGAAATGAATCATTTTCCTTTGGTGAAATACAATACCTGAATGAAAAAAACAATGGTTTACTAAACACTTCTTTTCCTTATTTTCTTTCTGCTAGAAATTATTATGGATATCAATTGATTCAACAATTGGATCAGTGGAGTTATCATATTATTAGTCTAGGATTTATCTTTTTAACCATAGGTATTCTTTCGGGAGCAGTATGGGCTAATGAGGCATGGGGATCATATTGGAGTTGGGATCCAAAGGAAACTTGGGCATTTATTACTTGGACTCTATTTGGGATTTATTTCCATACGCGAACAAATCCAAATTGGGAAGGTGTAAATTCTGCAATTGTGGCTTCTATGGGCTTTCTTATAATTTGGATATGCTACTTCGGGGTCAATCTATTAGGAATCGGGTTACATAGTTATGGTTCATTTAATTAACATCTAAGTGAATTGAAGAAAGGAAAGGGACTAATGAATACAAACATAGGACAGCGCAAATATAGAAACGAAACTTAGTGGAAGCTGCCGAGAACCTTTTGAATCAAGTACTGTAGTGATTCAAAAGGTTCTCACAAAGGCCATAAGGTGTGTCTGGTTACAATTCAAATTTAGTTATTTATTGTTGACTTATTTATTCTTATTCTTTTTTAGTTAATTTTTACTTTAAGCTTAAGACACGAAAAAAGACTTCTTTCTTTTTTCATTGGACAACGACCCATTTTAAAAAGCAGAGGACATAGGATTGGTTTTTGATTTTTTTTATTCATGAAAACTATCTATAAAAAAAATTAGATAGAATAGCTTCGACCTTGTCCACTGATAGGGAGAGAACGAAATCCGGATAAATACCAATACCTATTACGGGTAGAAGAATAGACATCAAAACAAATAACTCCCGGGGTCCAGAATCAAAAAAATAAGAGTTTTGAGCATTAAATAGCTTGTACCCATAGAACATTTGCCGTGACATAGATAATGAATAAATAGGAGTTAATATCATTCCAATTGCCATTCCAAAAGTAATTAGTATTTTTTGCATTAACAAGTATTTTTGGCTGGTAATTATTCCAAAAAATACTATCAATTCCGCAACAAAACCACTCATGCCCGGTAATGCAAGGGAAGCCATCGATAAGATACTGAATATGGTGAATATCTTTGGGATTGGGATAGCCAATCCGCCCATTTCGTCAAGATAACCAAGACGTATTCTATCATAACTCGTTCCTGCCAAGAAAAAAAGTGCAGCACTAATAAACCCATGAGAAATTATTTGTAAAACGGCTCCGTTGAGTCCAGTATCGGTTATCGACCCAATTCCTATAATTATAAAACCCATATGAGATACGGAGGAATAAGCTATTCGTTTTTTTAAATTCCGTTGGCTAGGAGATGTTGAAGCTGCATAAATTATTTGCATTGTACCTACTATCATCAACCAGGGAGAAAATATAGAATGAGCGTGCGGTAATAGTTCCATATTGATCCGAATCAACCCATATGCTCCCATTTTTAATAAGATTCCGGCTAAAAGCATACAAGTACTGTAATGCGCCTCTCCATGGGTGTCTGATAACCACGTATGGAAGGGTATAATCGGTGATTTGACAGCAAAAGCAATAAGAAACCCAATATAAAATATTATTTCCAGTTCCGCGGGATACGATTGATTAGCTAATGTTTCCAAATTGAATATTGGCTCATTGGAACCATATAAACCGATACCCAAAACTCCTATTAATATAAAAATGGATCCTCCCGCAGTGTACAAAATAAACTTTGTAGCTGAATAAAGACGTTTTTTCCCCCCCCACATGGATAGAAGTAGATAAACGGGAATTAATTCTAACTCCCACATGATGAAAAAAAGTAAAAGGTCTCGAGAAGAAAATGATCCTATTTGACCGCTGTACATTGCTAACATCAGGAAATGGAATAATCGGGAATTCCGAGTAACTGGCCGAGCCGCTAAAGTAGCTAAAGTGGTGATAAATCCTGTCAGTAAAATAGGTCCTAAGGAAAGTCCATCTATCCCCAATCTCCAGTAAAAATCAAAAAAATTGATCCATTTATAATCCTCTGCTAGCTGGATTAATGGATCGTCGAACTGGAAATGATAACAGAACGCATAGGTGGTTATAAGGAGTTCTAAGGCACATATAAATATAGTATACTCTAAAGTCACCTGATTTCCCCTATGGGGGAGGAAGAAAATTAAAGAACCCGCGGCTATCGGAAAAACTACAATTATTGTTAACCAAGGAAAAAAATGAAAAAAATTCGTGGTAAAGACAAGATACACTTGGACCAGAAAAACCCGTACTCTACAAGAAAAACCCAATAAGAATAAATTCTATTTTAGAGTACGGGTTTTTGTCGGTAATCGGTAAAAAAAAAAAAAGAAAATGGATTCGGAATGGCTTTAAGTGGGGTTTTCGGAAACGTCTCAATATCAATAAGCTAGACCCATGCTTCGAGTTGTTTCATGCCATAAATAAACTCGAACACTCAAGAAATCCGTTGGACAGGCGGATTCACATCTCTTACAACCAACGCAGTCCTCTGTTCTTGGAGCAGAAGCAATTTGCTTAGCTTTACATCCGTCCCAAGGTATCATTTCTAATACATCTGTGGGGCAGGCGCGGACACATTGAGTACACCCTATACATGTATCATAAATCTTTACTGAATGTGACATTGGATTTTATAAATTTTTGAACTCCTAAAAAGTTTCGATCTAGTAAAGTTGGAAATAGCCCATATATTTAAACACCAGATGAATCCATGATTTACCAGAATTTTTCTAATCAATCCACTTCTGGATCAACTCATAATACTAATAGGGAATAAAGATACTTTGATTTCTTATGTTTTTGCAAACATGATTGAGGTTACGACGTATTCTAATTATATAGACTAGTTCGAATTGATGAATATTATGATTTCTAAATACTACTTATTCAACAAAGTCGATTGATTGATACGAGTCGATTTTCTGTTACGATAAATTGACGAAACAATAGCTGATCCAATAGCTGCTTCAGCGGCTGCAATAGCTATAACAAAAATTGAGAAAATATCTCCTTTTAATTGACGACTATCAAAAAAATAAGAAAATGTTACGAAATTTATATTAACCGCATTTAGTATAAGTTCAAGACACATCAGAGCCCGCACCATATTCCGGCTCGTGATCAATCCATAGATACCGATAGAAAATAAATAGGCACTCAAAACAAGTACATGCTCGAGTATCATTGACCAACTCCGTACCAATTCCGATTCATTTCAATATGAACAATAATTCAAGTGATTCGATTGCTTAGAATATAACAAGTACGGAACAAAACAAGATATTGGTAATAGATCGAATAGGGCGACTAAAAAAATTTCGATTTTATACATGAACCGAACAGTATTCAAATCGAATTTCAGAGAAATGAATGTGATAACACAGAAAAAGGTTGAATTTGGGTTTCTGTTCCTAGTTATAAAGATTTTTTACTGACGAGCCACGGCAATTGCACCTATCAAAGCAACTAAAAGAATTATCGAAATCAGTTCAAATGGAAGAAAAAAGTCCGTTGATAAATGAATACCAATTTGTTGACTATTACTTATCAAATCTTCCTCTATAATCTGGTTGGATCGGGTAGTCCAAATAATCCCATACCACGACGTATCTAGAATAGTAGTGATTAGTGAAAAAAAAATACTTGTACAAACTAGGGAAGTAACCCCATCCCCAATAGTCCAAAGATGAAAATGAAAATCTTTAGAATAGTCTGAACCATTCATGAACATTACAGCAAATATGATTAAAACATTTACAGCCCCCACGTAAATAAGAAGCTGTGCAGCAGCTACAAAATGGGAATTTGATAGAATATAGAATAAGGATATACAAACAAGAACCAATCCCAATGAAAAGGCAGAATAAATTGGGTTGGTAAGTAATACTACTCCCAGACCTCCTACTATAAGACCCGATCCCAGAAAAACTAAAAGAAAATCATGTAGTGGTCCAGGCAAATCCATTATATTAAAATAAGAGATAAATAAATCGAAATGTTTTTCATGACCTTATTGAGAACCGACCAGGAAAAGTTTTTTTCTGAGACATTCCCAATTGAATTAAATTAGAATCTAATAAGTGTGAGTTAACGGGGGTCTAGTTATTGGGTCAATTTCGCTCTTTTCTGTATTCTAAACGGCTGTTTGAAATGGAGATATTATCTTAATAGACTTTCAATACAAATTAAGTCATACTTCTCAGAACCCAATCAATAGTTAGGATTTGTAATTATTGACCAAGCAAAGAGAAAGACCTTATCCCCTTCTAACAAAAAGAAACCTTAGTACTTTGCAATTACTCTTTAATCAAGAGGTTTACTCCTTTTTTCTTTGAGACGAATTCCCAATTGTTCGAATTGTAAAATCGTCAATTATTGATATTGGTAAACGGCCTAAAGCAATTTGATTATAATTCAATTCGTGACGGTCGTACGTAGCGAGTTCATATTCTTCAGTCATTGATAAACAATTTGTTGGACAATACTCAACGCAATTACCACAAAAAATACAAATTCCAAAATCAATACTGTAATTAAACAATCGTTTCTTTCGAATATCTGTTTCCCATTTCCAATCAACAACTGGCAGATCTATAGGACATACACGAACACATACTTCACAAGCAATACATTTATCAAATTCAAAATGGATTCGACCGCGGAAACGCTCCGATGTGATTAATTTTTCATAAGGATATTGAATAGTTACAGGTAAACGATTTGCTTGGGATAAGGTAATTAGGAAACTTTGACCAATGTACCTTGCAGCCCGTACTGTTTGTTGACCATAATTGATGAACCCAGTTACCATAGGGAACATATCGTGAATAGTTATGAATAATTTGATTTTCTTTCTTTCTCTTGTTTGAGACAAGTCGAAAATATAGTATTCCTTTTTTCTTTACAGTGAAAGGAGTTGGGAAGAAGTTGTTAATAATAGATTACCGAGAGAAATAGGTAAAAGAAATTTCCAGCCAAGATTTAAGAGTTGGTCCATTCTTAATCTAGGTAAAGTCCATCTTGTTGTGATAGGAATGAACAAGAACAAATAAGTTTTAGCTAATGTAATAAAGATACCAATTGTCGTTCCAAAAATTCCATCCGCTTTATTTATTTCAAATAGCTCCGGAACAAATATGTACGGAATGGAAAGATTCCAACCACCCAAGTAAAGAACTGTTACAAATAAAGAGGAAACTAATAGATTTAGATAAGAAACAACGTAAAATAAACCAAATCGGATCCCTGAATATTCGGTTTGATAACCTGCTACTAATTCTTCTTCGGCTTCTGGTAAATCAAAAGGCAATCTCTCGCATTCCGCTAGAGAAGAAATTAGAAAAACCATAAACCCTATGGGTTGACGCCACAAATTCCACCCCAACCAACCATATTTTGACTGCGCGCCAACTATATCAATTGTACTTGAACTGTTAGATAATCATAGTCGGTGATAACATTCCTGTTCCCATCGCTATTACAAAACCGTACATGAGATTTTCACCTCATACGGCTCCTCAGGGCCACAAATAAATGTAAGGACTGAGCCAGTATTAGTTATCTTGATATGGTTATCGGATAGAGTCCAAATCTATTGGAAGGTCCCCAATTATATTATACCAATGGAATTCTATCTGCTATAAACTCTAAAAATAAATAAAAAATAAAGAATATTTCTGAATTGATCTCATCCTTTACGAATTTAAATTTTTCTGTCTTGAGTAATAACTTAATCACTCCTTGAATAAAATACTCCTTGTATAAATATCAATAGATATTTCAACCCATCATTTTATTTTCAATTACGAAAAAGAATTAAGCATTCCATTAGTTCATGAATCAGGACAGGAATTTGATTTCTATGAATATATGAAAGAAAGAATAAAAAGATCTTTTTTGTTTATATTGGAATTGTATTTTTTCTATTTTTTTTTTGTTCCTCTTCTTCATTCTGAGAAAAGGAAAAGGGGCGCTTAAAAAAGGGTAAAGTATTATTTCGTTCCCGATAGTCATTTCTTTAATCAGTGGATAGGAGCATACTCTGGATCGGAATTGTGGGGAGTACTGCCTGATCATTTCTACCAATTTAAAGCCCCAATTAGTATTCTTTTTATGATATGCAGAAGTATCCTTTTAGATAATTTACATAATTTCCATTACTAATCCTTTGTGTGTTTTTTGGTGTTCCTTCCTACTCACCCATCTTTTTTTTAATCCCCCTAATATCTGTATTGTAATACATACAAACGATAGTGAAAACTCCATAGGGTTGATCCTTTGAGTCCGCTTCAAGCCAGGATGACCAATCAACCAATCTTGGGGTAAAGGGCTTCTTCCATGTTTGTTTACTTCGGCTTAACCTTAACTCTTGTACACAGGAAATGAGACTCAACCCACTTTTACTGCGAATTTCGAAGTTGTTTTCTTTCACTCATATATAACTACCTAATTAATTTTATTAACCTAAAGAAGAAATAAATGAATAAAAAGATGAAGATATCTATTAAATTTCTTTTTTTTGTCGAAGGAAAAGCATAGGGAAAAGAAGAGTTTCTGTTTTAACGAATCGCACGTAGAGATATTGATAAAACACATAAAGTTAATGGTATTTCATAACTAATCGATTGAGCAGCAGCTCGCAGACCACCTAAAAAGGAATATTTATTATTTGATCCATATCCTGACATAAGAAGTCCAATAGGAGCAATACTTGAAATGGCAATCCATAAAAAAATACCGATATTGAAATCAGCTAAAACAAGGTGATAACTAAAAGGAATTACTGAATAACTTAGTAGAATTGATATGACTGCTAGAGATGGTCCAATACTGAATAACCGAGTATTTCCTCTAGATGGAAGAAGATTCTCTTTCAAAAGTAGTTTTGTCCCATCGGCTAAAGCTTGAAGAATTCCCAATGGGCTAGCGTATTCAGGCCCAATACGTTGTTGGATTCCTGCAGATACTTCTCTTTCTAACCACACAATTACGAGTACACCTATTGTGATTCCCAATACAGGCGTGAAAATAGGAACAAGCATCCATATGATCCCATAGACCTCTTTTAAGGATTCCAATCTGGAAAAAGAATTGATATCTTGTACTTCTGTTGTAGCAATTAGCATTTCAACGATCAACTTCTCCCATAATGATATCTATACTACCTAGTATCGTCATAATATCAGCCAATTTCATTCTTTTAACTAACTGCGGAAGAATTTGCAAATTGATAAAACCTGGTGGGCGAATTTTCCATCTCCAAGGAAAACCGCTTTGATCTCCTATCAGAAAAATTCCCAATTCTCCTTTTGGGGCTTCGACTCTCACATAAAGTTCTTGTTTCGGCAATTCAAAAGTAGGAGAGGGTTTTTTACTAATGAATCGATCTTCAAAATCAGTCCATTCTGGGTTGTTTTCTCTATCAAAGCATCGGATTTCTAAATTCTCATAAGGCCCCCCCGGAATTCCTTCCAAAGCTTGCTGAATAATTTTTATGGATTCCGTCATTTCACCCATTCGGATCAAATAACGGGCTAATGAATCTCCTTCTTTTTGCCACTGTACCTCCCAATCAAATTCGTCGTAACACTCATAATGATCAACTTTACGAAGATCCCATTCGAGTCCAGACGCTCGTAGCATTGGTCCTGACAAACCCCAATTTATTGCTTCTTCTCCACCAATAATGCCTACTCCTTCAACGCGTTCTAAAAAAATAGGGTTTCGCGTAATAAGTTTTTCATATTCAACAACCCCTGTTAAAAAATAATCACAGAAATCCAAACATTTATCTATCCAGCCGTGAGGTAAATCAGCTGCTATTCCTCCGATACGCAAATAATTATGCATCATTCTCATACCGGTGGCAGCTTCGAATAGATCATATACTAATTCTCTTTCTCTGAAAATATAGAAGAAAGGAGTCTGTACACCAATATCTGCCATAAAAGGGCCAAGCCATAACAGATGAGAAGCTATACGACTCAACTCCAACATAATTACTCTGATATAGCTGGCCCTTTTAGGTACTTGAATATTTCCCAACAGTTCTGGTCCATTTACAGTTATTGCTTCTGTGAACATAGTAGCTAAATAATCCCAACGTGTTACATAAGGCAGATATTGTATAGTTGTTCGATTTTCCGCAATTTTTTCCATCCCTCTGTGTAAATAACCCAATATTGGTTCACAGTCAATAACATCTTCACCATCTAAAGTAACGATGAGACGAAGAACACCATGCATTGATGGGTGGTGAGGGCCCATATTGACTACCATAAGGTCTTTCCCAGTAGCTAGTATATTCATAGGTTTTTCCTCGATTCATTCTTAGCATGAATTGTTGAAAACAAAAAGAAGTTCATCAATATTCAAAATCTAATAAATCAAATATTTCAAAATTGGATTTCAAATTAACGATTTTTTGACTCCCGAATATTCAACTGAATAATTAATTCTTTATAACGTACTCTATTTTTCTTTGACAAATACGATAGCAACCGTTGGCGTTTTTCCAGAATTTTCCGTAGACCTCTCTGAGATAAATAGTCTTTTCTGTGCAATTCCAAATGTGAAGTAAGTCTTCGTATCTTATTGGTGAACCTGACTACTTGAAATTCAACAGACCCGCAGTTTTCTTCTCTTTTTTCTTGAAAAATAATTGAGATGAATGAATTTTTTACCATAAAACAAAATATCCTCCCTCCTTTTTTTTATATGAATTTTACTGATCAATAATAATAATGTTAGTCATTTGAATTTGATATACACAACAATCTTACGTTCGTTATCAACTTTCTCTAAAATCAACCAAAAATGAATTCAATTTGCAATTTGATTAGGGATCCAAAAGTATCTTATATTTGTGGAAAAGAGAAAAGTTGATACCTAAAAAAAAAGATTCTGTTGATTCATTTATAGATCTAATTGATATGGATATCATTAAATGGGTATCATGTATCAGAATGGAATCGAAGATAAGGTATGTGTGAATATCTGGGTTTTCATATATCCCACACACCATAAGCATAGATAAGAAAAACATAGTATTAACGAATTTTCAATCGTGGGTACATATGTATCCTTACCATACTGAAACGACTACCATTATTGGTATTAAACCAATAGCGATTCATACAAACTAAATCTTCTAATCGATAATTGGACCAAAGAAAGAACTTTACGTTAATGAATTTCTTTTTTTCTCGAGCAAGATCTTTTCTTTTATCCCAAACGTAACTACGCATACCATTTCTATTCTTCGAATTGAAACAAATTAGAGTTCTCAATTCTCTACGACGTTTAGGGAATAAAATCTTTTCAGGAACAAGCAAATCATAATGCTTTTTGTCTTTAGTTCCAGTCCTTAGTTGATGGCTTGGAATCCATTCATCAAAAAATTTCTTATCAGCATAGCTTTTTTCTCGGTATCTTTTATTAAATTGAAATTGGCGCTTATTCTTATGAACCAATGAAATACCTATGGTTTGATATATAAAAAATTGTCCAGCATTTTTTACAGACAGACGAGCAGGTTCGATAATAACTATTCCCCTTTTCATCAATTCGGTAAGAGCGAAATCCTTCTCAGTCATCAAAATATCCAGACGCATTTCTTCCCTTTGAATATAGGATATAGCAATTTCTTTTGGATTTATCAGTCGTAACAGGAGACAACCGATTTTGATATTATTCATTACCTTTTCATTTAAAGAATTATCCCATCTCAACTGAAAATGAAAATCTTTTTTTAGTAAGAAATCAAGCTCGGCTTCTATATTGCTCTTGTATTGCTTTTTCTTTCTACGTTTTTTCATGTCAGATCCCGCATACTTTTCTTCAACATCTTTTTCTTGCTTTGAGAGAACTGATCCAAGACTTACTTGGTTTTGTGCATCTGATCTCGGATTTCCTTGGCTTGTGGTTTTTTTTTCTTCTTGACTTCCATTGTCTAATTCAAGATATTTTTTTTGATTCGATGATATAAAAAGATATTCCTTTTTTTTTATAGTTCTCTTTTTATTACCATTTGCATTTCCATTAAAATCGGAAAGAAGTAATTTGATTGGTATGATCCACGGTTTTGTTTTATATGCATTAAAAAGTAGCACAAATTCTGGGAAGAACCAAAGCTCCCAATTTGATATAAGATTATTTAGTATTTTGTTATTCATTCCCATCCAACCAAAAAGAGTTCGTTTTTGATTGGATGGGTTAATTTCTTCATTTTGATGAATTGTAAAATAAAAAAGACCTTTCTTAGTAATTTCATCAATTATTTGATAATTATCCGCCCCAATCTTAGTATTTTGATTACTGTTGGTACCAGTATCCATATCAACCCAGGATTGAATATCGATCTTATTTCTAAGACAAAAATAGAGAATTCTCCAATCAAAATATTTTCTATTCGCAATTTTATCTATATCCATAATATCGTCTTCCCCTAGATAATTATTGATAGGGATACTTCCCAGCATACCAAAAAATTTTCCTTTCCCTATGTTGTAATTATAAAAACTTTCTTGGACTAGTGATCTATCAATAGACGAGTCTTTCTTATCATCATAATTAATAGATTTATATGATAAAAGATCATATCTATAGTATTTTTGAAAATTTGATTTGTGATTCTGTAATGCGTCCGCTTCAAAAAGATTTTGTTTTTCTTTTTGGTAATGAGTTAATCTGTTTTTTTCATATGAATCTTTTTTGTTTAAATCTTTATTTTGAGTCATACAGTCTTGATTCGCTCGATTTCGCCATTTTTGTGGTACTAATTTAGTCCATCTAATCCTAGGTAAATCGTATTGATAATGACTACTTAACCAGGTTTTCCATTCATTCATTCCAAACTTCCAAAAAGGTTTATGTCTTAATTCGTACTGAAATATTCCTTTTTTTTCAAAACAATCTTTTAGTTCATTCTTAAGAAAAAGAGATGTTCCGTGATATTGAACGACAGATCTTAAATTAGAAAAGTTAATAACTTGGGTTTGTGATAATTTGTAAAATACATATGCTTGTGATTGTGAGAAAGAAGATAAATCCCAAAAAATCTTTGAATTCTTATTATTATTACTAATCTTATAAAGTGATTTTTTTAGAGTCGAAAGAAAGTGAATTGTATTTTTAGTTGGTTTATTAATTTTTTCCTGATTTGCTTCATTATTGTGGACATTTTTAATTTGAATTGTTGATTCAAAAAAAAATTTTGCATTCATTCTTGGAATATTAAGTATAGATAAAAAAAGGTTTATGTATACCCTTTCAATCAAAAATTTTATAAAAAAATATGATTTACGGATTAATCGAGTATTTCTTCTTTTTAATATCTGCCAAATCTTTTTTGATGATTCTAATATTTTAGCACGATAACTTATTTTGGTAGAACTAATATTTATTTCTTGAGTTAGCAATCCTTTTTTCTTCTCTTTTGTAATTTTTTCTATTTGGTTTCTGATTATGTTTGTTCTATTACTTAGATCTTTCATTTGTTTTTCTGTTATTGAGAAATTTGTCCAATGCATAGATCGAATTTGAATAGACAATTCGTTAATCGTATGATTCCCGATTATTGTTATCGAATCTTTTTTAATTTCACCCAAATCCTCTATTTCTCTCATTTCTCCCAATATAACTAATTGAATTGGCTTTCTTTTTGAAAGTTTTTTTATTCTTCCTTTTAGAAATCGAATGCTTTTGATGACCCATTTGTTTGTTTCTTTTGCCACTTTTCGGAAAATTTTTGTTCTTTCTTTTAAAATTCTTAAAACTATAAAAGACTTGGTTTTCCATTTTCTAATTTTTTTTTTTAATTCTTGCAAAACGGGTTCAAAAAATGAACGTTGTTTTCGGGGAGAACCAAAAGGAAATTCAGTTTCCATTCCCAAAACTGTTAAAAAACAAAAATCACTTTCTTGTCCTTTTATTTTTTTCAATGAATCCTTATGAAGGGATTGTAGCTTAGATCTTCGCCGGGATTTTAGGGAAAAAGGAAATAGGATCTTTATTTGAATACCGTCTGTTAACCAGTTGTACGGAAATTCTGTTTCGGATAATTGAATACCATTATAGGTGCATTTAACATGCATTTCCTTTTTCCAATCCTTTAAATCCTGGGACCACTCGGGCCATTCAAATAATAGTATGCGAGCGAGATTTTTAGCTATTATCAATGAAGGTAATATAATATATTTTCTAAGAATCGATTGAGTTAATAATAGAAACCCTCTTATTACTTGAGAAAAGAAAAAGCTATCCCAGGTTTCTGCTATTTTCATCCGTCCTTTTTCTTTTCTTTTGTATTCTTCTTTTTTATCAATTTTTTTTTTCATTTCATTTGTATAATCAGACTTTTTTTGGTCTTTTTGTTTCCACATCCAATTTCTAAAAATTCGAAAAATTCCGTTGATCGGTCCGGAAATCTCAAAAGAAAAATAAAAGAGTTTCTTTATTCTGTCCAAAAAAAGGGGTGAATGGGTATTTGCTTGAAAAAATTCCCAAGTAACGGTTTTGCGTCTTTGTGCGCGCATGGAGCCTTTGATTAGTTCTCGACGAAAATCCGATTTGTACGAATAGCGTCTCAACTTTACTTCCTTTTTTTGCTCAAGATTCTTATTAGAATTGTTATTAGTATAAGTAAAAATCAATATCCGTTTGACGTTTCTTGTACTAATTACAGGACCGTCCGCCACGTTTTCTTCGGTTTCGCTTTCCTTTTGTTTTAAATCAGACACTGATTTGTATGACCATCGAGGAACTTTTTTACTAATTTCTTTTATTCCAATAGATTTTTTTCTAATTGTTTGAGCGTTGGGAATCGTTAGAACTGCATCAAATAAAAATTTGAAAATTTGGATTCGATATTCTGAATCAATTTTCTCTCGTTTGGGTTCTGGAAATAAAGAACGTACTTTTCTTTTTTCTCTTGAAAATAATTTTCTACTCAATCTGTCTATTGTCTGTTCAAATTCGTGATAATCATTAATAAGAAGAAGAAGAAAACCGTGAATCTTATTTATCCAAATGATTTCTCTGTTATTTTGGATATAAGTTTCATTTAGGATTACAGGTGAAAATAATTTTTTCATTCTTCCCCGAGAAGATCCATACGTGAAAGGATCATATATTTTAGGTAAGTATTCTTTTTTAGTTTCATCATTACATAATTTAGTCTTTTTTTCGAGTACATCCCGGGTAAGAGATCCTTTATCCAAAACTTCGATTCTACTTAGAAACTTCTTGTT